CATTTTCATCTTGTTTTGTAAACAAAAAGATGAAATAAATCCAACGGATTAAAAACTAATTTTTCAGTAAATCCATTTCAAACTGCTTTTCTAGAATGCCCAATATCTGTTTTACATCTTCTATACGAAAATGTTCAATTTTCATAAGATCCTCTTGAGTGTTATTCAAAAGATCTAATAATGTATATATATTGGATCTTTTGAGGCAATTATAGATTCTGGGAGGCAATTTTAATTGGTCAATAAAAATATATTTCAATGCTATTTTTTTTTTTTTTTTCTTTAGTTTAACCAATTTATCATGAAAGGTAAAAAGAGGTAAAGTAACCTTGTGTTTATTGTCGTCTAAATTGAAGTTTTCTTCTTCTATATGGAAAAAGGGAATAAATAAATCAATCAAATTCCGGGACGCTTCATGAAGCGCTTCTTTAGGAGTTAAACTTCCATTTGTCCATATTTCGAGAAAAAGCATCTCTTGTTTTTCATTTCCATTCCCATAAGAATGAATACTATGATTTGCATTTCGAACAGGCATGAATACAGCATCGATAGGATAACTTCCGCCTTGAAAGTTAGTTTCACTTTTTATACGATATCCTCGACTCCTCTCAATTTGTAATCCAATATAAAAATCAATAGGTTCTGTCAAGTTAGCTATATGTTGTGTATTATCAACGATTTCCAAATAAGGTGGTGAGATTATATCTTGAGCTGTTACATACCCAGGACCCTTAACACAAATAGACGCATCACAAGTTCCATATAAATTACTTCTCAATACTATTTCTTTCAAATTCATTAAAATTTCATGTACTGATTCTTGAATACCCACTATGGTAGAATATTCGTGAGGTATTTTCTCAGATTTTGCGCGTGTGATACATGTTCCTTCTATTTCTCCAAGTAAAGCTCTTCGCATCGCAATGCCTATGGTGTCGGCTTGACCTTTCATAAGTGGAGACAAAAGAAAGCGTCCATAATAAAGACGCTTACTGTCTGTCCTTGATTCAACACACTTCCACTGTAGTGTCCGAGTAGATACTGTTACTTTCTCTCGAACCATAGTAATATAATATTATTTGATCGAATCATTTATTTCTCTTGAAATTTCTTTAATATTTTTTTTTACACGCGTCTTTTTTTAGGAGGTCTACAGCCATTATGTGGCATAGGAGTTACATCCCGGACGAAAGTTAATAGTATACCACTTCGACGAATAGCCCGTAATGCTGCATCTCTTCCGAGACCGGGTCCTTTTATCATGACTTCTGCTCGTTGCATACCTTGATCGACTACTGTACGAATAGCATTTCCAGCTGCCGTTTGAGCAGCAAAAGGTGTCCCTCTTCTTGTACCCCGAAATCCACAAGTACCGGCCGAAGACCAAGAAACCACCCGACCTCTTATATCTGTAACAGTCACAATGGTATTATTGAAACTTGCTTGAACATGAATAACTCCCTTTGGTATTCTACGTGTATTCTTACGTGAACCAATACGTCCATTCCTACGCGAACCCATTTTTGGTATAGTTTTTGCCATATTTTATCATCTCATAAATATAAGTCATATAGATATATGGATATATCCATTTCTTGTCAAAACAAATCTTTTTTATTTGTACATCGGGTCTTTTAGAGAGTCTTTTTTACACTATCCCTGTCTTTGTTTATGTCTCGGGTTGGAACAAATTACTATAATTCGTCCCCGTCTACGAATTAGTCGACATTTTTCACAAATTTTACGAACAGAAGCTCTTATTTTCATATTTTTAATTCCTTAAACTTAATTTTGAATCGTAGTCCCACGGAAACTAATGTTAAAGTTGAAAAAGAAAAACCACCGAATCCCTCGAATCTTTGTTGGGGAGTTGATAAATGATACGCCCTCTGGTTGAATCAGAATGCCTTACTTTAATTTTGACTCTATCTCCTGGCAGTATCTGTATAAAACTATGCCCGATCTTTCCTGAAATATAACCTAGATTAAGATCTTCATTATCTAAAGGAGCTCGGAACATACCATTTGGAAGCATTTCCGTAATTAAACCCTCATGAATCTATTTTTGTTCTTTATATTCCAGGTAAAACCCCCTTAAATTAGTAATTAATGTAGGAGGAACAAGATTATATACTCCGCATTTTTTTTTTTTTTTTTTCACAACAAATAGAAAGTTTCGGATCCAATGCAGATATAAGAAGGATTACCATATATAACACAAAATTTCTCCGCCTATTCCTTTTAGTCGAGCCTCCTGATCTGTCATTATACCATGAGAAGTAGAAAGAATGACAACGCCCATTCCACCCAAAATTCTAGGAATTCTTTGATAGTTAGAATAGATTCGTAGACCAGGTCTACTGATCCGTTTTAAATTTAAAAGATTTCTATAGGGCCCCTTTCTATTTCTTGTATGTCGCAGGGTTGAAACCAAAAAATATTTGTCGCTTTCTCGATGTTTCCTCACATTTTCGATAAAACCTTCTCGTAAAAGGATTTTCACAATGTTTTCAGTGATATTAGTAGATGCTATTCGAACTACTCTTTTTTTATCCATATCCGCATTGCGTATAGAGGTTAGTATATCAGCAATAGTGTCCCTACTCATGATGGACTAAAATTCTTGTTGCCCCCGAATTTTTATATAATCAACATGTTTTTTTACTTCATTTTTTTTGTTTATGAAAAAAATTATATTATTAAATTAAAGGTATATGCGTGAAACACAATCTACTAAATTAATTTGAATCTATTTCTTTCCAATATCCGACTATAACTATATCATAGTCTCATCTTATATTTTAAGGCTATTATAATACCTCGGGCGCCAATGAAACTATTTTAGTAAAATTTAAATGTCTCAATTCCCGGGCGATCGCACCAAAAACGCGAGTTCCTTTAGGATTTCCTTCTTGATCAATGACAACTGCGGCATTGTCATCATATCGTATTAGCATACCATTGTCGCGTTTAAGTTCTTTGCAGGTACGTACAATTACAGCTCTGACCACTTCTGATCTTTCTAGGGGCATGTTTGGTACTGCTTCTTTAATCACAGCAACAATAACATCACCGATATAAGCATATCGGCGGTTACTAGCTCCTATGATTCGAATACACATCAATTCTCGAGCCCCACTGTTATCTGCTACATTCAAACGTGTCTGGGGTTGAATCATTTTTTTATTTGTTCTTTCAATGCAAAGGGCGAAGAAAAAGAAAGAAATATTTTTTGTCAAAGAAAAAAATAAACCTTGCATTTTTCATTCCCAGGATTTATTTTCTTTGATTCTACATTCTTATCCCAAAATAATAAATTGAGTTTTGATAGGCATTTTGGATGCTGCTATTGAAATGGCTTTTCTGGCTATATTTTCTGCGACTCCACCCATTTCATAAAGTATTCGGCCTGGTTTAACAACAGCTACCCAATATTCTGGAGAGCCTTTACCTGAACCCATACGTGTTTCTGTGGGTCTTACTGTAACTGGTTTGTCGGGAAATATACGTACCCATATTTTTCCACCCCGACGTGCATTTCGTGTCATTGCCCGGCGCCCCGCTTCTATTTGTCTAGATGTGATCCAAGCGGGTTCAAGTGCTTGAAGAGCATATTTACCGAAACTAATATGATTACCTCGATAAGACATTCCCTTCATTCGTCCTCTATGTTGTTTACGGAATCTGGTTCTTTTGGGGTTATAGTTGATGGTTCTTTCTGAATTCCACCTCTACTACAGAACCGGACGTGAGAGTTTCGTCTCATCCAGCTCCTCGCGAAAAGGGGATTCAAAATATTTAAAATGTAGCAATCCAAAAAATAATGTTTTCGCGGGCGAATATTTACTCTACTATCTATTTCAGTTGTAAGATTAATTCATTACGTCTCAGATCAGAATAGATGAATTCTTTCTCGGTTCCTTCCGCCATCCCGACCAATGAATCGTTAGGATTTGGTTTCAATAAAATCTTCTGCATTCATGGGTTCCATCGTTCCCATCGCTTCTTGTTTAATGGTTAGGTCTTAATGTTACAACGGAGTTCTTAATGAAATTTGTTCTTGAGTCAATTTTCTCAGTCTTTATTGGCTAAAGGCTCCTGGTTTTTTGTTCTATAATGTATCATTTAATTATGTATGAATCAGTATTGATGCTTTATTACATTGTCTTTTATGAGATGACTAAATGACTCATAGACCTTACATATTGGAATTCTATATCATTTATATTTTTTTCTCTCTTTCTCTCACCCCTCTATCCACATCTTTTTCTATATTCCGGTTCACACCTTAGAATAATATTTTTTGCTTTTTTAGTTTATGCAAAACAAAACTTTTTTCAGTTGCTACAATGATATGAAAAATTTATCATATCTTGACTGCTTTGTTGGATCTAGATAATGTGAAGTGATGAGTTGGTTCTTAGTTCTATAGTTATTAGTTCATATTAGGGAGGCTTTTTTTTTTAACCTTATTCCTAAAAAAACCAACGAGTCACACACTAAGCATAGCAATTATATCAAACATTTATTTAATCGAATTTTTATTAAACCCTATAGAATTAAAGAATTACGAGCTCTTTTTTTTATTCTTCATCTATAAATATCCAAATTTTGATACCTAATACGCCATAGATAGTTCGAACTGTATAGGCACAATAATCAATTTTAGCCCGAATGGTTTGTAGGGGAACCCTGCCTTCTCTGATCCATTCGACGCGTGCAATTTCTTTTCCATCAATGCGCCCTGCAATTTGTACTTGAATTCCTTTTGTATCTGCTTGTTCGGTTAATTCAATAGCCTTTTTCATTGCTTTGCGACAAGAAACTCTATTTTTTAATTGTCCGGCTATAAATTCTGCAAGAATATTAGGATTTCCATAAGGCTTTGCAATTCTTGTGATAGTAATATTGAGTTTTCGGTTTACACAGTTAAACTCTTTTTGTAGATTCGTCTGTAATTCTTCGATTCCTTGTGGCCGATTTTCGATTAATAATTTAGG